GCGCTCTATATGACCGGCGGCGGGTTACCAGAGAAGAGAGGACAACTTCTTTCTCTTCTTTCTCCCTTGCCTTGCTCCATTTTCCTTTTCTGATTGAAAGTGGCAAGCCACTCCACTACTAGTACAGAGGCCAGATAGAAGGTTGCTTCCTCTAGATGTTCAGGCAAAGAACATCTAGAAGCTAGCTTTTGTCTTGTAAGCAACCATGCCTATATAATAGAATTTGGCTTACCAAAGAGGTCTTACTTTTAGTAAGTAAGCAACCAGTTCCGTTCCAAGTGACATGGCTTTTCACTATTCTTTTCCAGAGAAGGTTGCTCATCCAGCCCAGCGGATCCATTGTTCATGCGGCAGTGCGATGCGGCTGAAAAGCCGTTGTTGCTTGCTGCTTGCAGGCTCGAAAATCTTTCTTTCGCCTCTCCTCCCTGTCTCCATTCTGATTGATTCGCTTCTTCCTTCGAAGCTTGGTTTGCCCCTTGTTGTGTTGCATTTCGTGATCCTCCGCTTCAGTCTTCTGCCTTTTTCGGATAGCCGGGATCCGACGTTGATTTCCGATTTCAATGGTTGCTCCAGGTTTTGGTTTTGGGCGGCCCATCTGGTTAGTTCAGCTATCACTGCTGGAAGCCCCTGCGGTTGTTCGGCTGCGTACTCCCCGTCCGCGTATCTCACACTCCCAAAGCATCTTTTTGATTTTTTATTTACCTTTTCTGCATTTTTCTTTTTATCTATAGGTCGGCTTCGTGCGGATAGATGTTTGCCGGGGGGGATTGGTGCTCAAGGAGGTATGCCCTTCCGGTGGGTTGTTCTCTTTTCTGTCTTTTTCATCCAGTGCCTGCACTGCGTCAGAAAATCTTCGTCTTCGATCTCTCTTCGCAACGCAATAAAGAAGTCTAACAGTTTCTCTCGGCATCTGTCTTTTCTTTTTATTTAATAAGTCATTGATCTCATATCTATAAGCAGGGGGGTCCGCGTTCACTATTAAGCCTACGCCCGTCCATTCCTTTTAAGCTTGATCCCGCCCTTAGACTCATTACGCTGTTCGACTGAACTCGTTGGCTCCGCGCTCTATTCGGTCGGAACCCGGTTCGAGAACCTTCTCTCATAGATTCCCTTCACCAAGTCATCGCCAGCAATCTGCTCTTATCCCTTGGTGTCAAAGGGCGAGTTCCTTTCTTGTCTTGCCCAAAAACTTTCTTTATTCTCATTGGAGAAAGACTCTCTCGCGGCAAGGTTTTACACATAGGGCCTGCTGCTTTCTTTATCTCGCTTGCCGTTAGTCCGTCTAGCGCCTTTCGTTCGGTTGGGGTCCGCCTCGGAGGTTAGACCGCTTAGGTTATATTTTATAGTCTCGAAGGCAGTCAACGTGTCAGCCATTCTTCTCCCATTAGACTTGTAAATCCTTTGCTCTTTTTCCGGGTCTCTTCCAGTTCTAGTTCTCTCCCTCTACTTTACTTTATTTGACAGGGGCGGAGAATACCACTCTATCAATAACAAGAATAAAGTAGCTATTCAGTTTCAAATGGTTTGAGCTTGGAAGCAACCTGCTATCTATCGATAGGCGAAAACAGACTGCTATTGGCTGTTTCGCCTATCTATTCTATTATGGCCGGCTTGGAGACATCAAAGGAAGACCATCATCTCTATCCGGGTACGATCATAGCTTCATTCATTCGTTGAACCTTAGGGATTTAGCATTGAGGTCAATCACCACACCACCTCTATCATACATACGACATTACATGACGCGAGAGTGCATGGTCAACACACACCTAAAGCGCCTAGGTTCCGCTTGCAGCCAATACAACCACAACCTAACTTGCACGAGATTCAACAACCGAAACTACTGGTAGTCCCGAGGGGACGGCATCCTCCTATAATAGTTTGCAATACTGAACAAGCGAGTCATCAGTCCGGAGAAAGAAAAGGACCGCCTTTAAAAAAAAAAGTAAAGAGAAAAAGACGACGAAACCCTTTTTTCTTTCTTTCTCAGCCGACTTGAAAGGTGCTCTCAGTGTACCGCCATACGCACCCAGACATTAGACCAATTGTGGCTGGCCCAACAGTTTCCAGAATGCCGTTGTCATGATGTTGATCCGGCTTCTGCGACTACGGCATCCGCGTAGCTCCGAATACGCGCATTGGAGCTCTTCGCTCGATGTCCCGGGTCGCTCTGTTGGAAACCGCTCTTTCGTCGGGCGGTGGCTTATTTCTAACACCCCCTTACTAGATCAAACAAATAAAGCTCCATTAAATGAATCAACTTCTCCCTCCCGAACAAGGGTCAATGGTTCGGGGAAAAGCCTATCTCAGTGATGTTCAAAAACGGGAAAAAGCGTAGTTCGAAAACTCGCGTTAGCTCGTTTTGGACCACCCTCTACTTATTGAATTGACCTTATTCCTACCAATCTATACCCACCTAGGAAGAATGAAAGCACCTGGTTCTATGTTGCGTGTTATTGAATAATGGCAAATAGGCCCCCCTAGGGCTAGAAAGAATCTCTATTTGCTGGTTGCTGGTTCACCTCTCTGGATGATACCAGGTTCAATTGAACAAGAAAAGAAAGCAGACGGAAAAAGGTTGGCACTCCAGTAGGTTGGTCCAAATTCAAGCTCCTTGGTATACGCATCATGGGTAACCCCCCAAAGGTGAGGGACAAAGACAATCCAAATGGGAAAGAATGGGCTGATGTGCTTCATGTTTCACTGCGAAGCTTTTGTTCGTAAATCCGAAGATAGGAATTGGTGCGTTCAGTTCTAAAAGATTTGATATTAGAATGCTCTAGTTATTGGGAAAGAAGTCGTATTCACCGCTTATAAGGAAGTAGGCCGTAGGTGTTCCTAGCTCCTATATCTCCCTTGGTTCGAGAAGAGATGATCGCGACTCGGCACGATTGGTATTCAAGTAAGTAGAGCTTTGCTGCGTACTTTCTTTTCTGGCATAATGGCTTAAAGCTCAGACTTTCACTATTGTTGTTGGTGGATCTGTGTATCACTCATTCCCAGGTTGATCTTTTCTTTCATTAACGGGCTAAGCCTCTTTCTGGCGTTTTGATCGGATGAGGTAATTCAATCGTGCATGGAGTGGATCGGTCCAGTATCATTAGGGTAGACTTGCACTTATGTAGGTTTCGCCTGATTTGATTCACTGCGCTCTTTCTTTTTGTGTGCTACCCGTTTTCTGTCTCAGGGATGGGATTGGGCGCTTTGTCTCATAGGAGTCCGTTCGATCCTTTGTCTCAGTAATGGGGAATGGATTGAATCGGCTTATTCTGACTATTGATCTTTACTAATTGGATTTTAATTCCTGTGCGCATCGCGATGATCGTTCTCTTCTCGAAACTCTACGCATAGACAAACAAAACTAGTTCTCATCTTAAGAGTCAGTACATTCCTCATCTCGAATGGGCTAGACCGGGATCATAGGGACCTCTATTGAAGGACAGATCGGGAGGGCACGTGTGCTTATACTAGCTAAGGGGGGGTTACAGCAGAACTTCTTTCATATAGTAGTAGGTAGTCTAGCCCATAACGACCCAATCTATAGCTCAAGATCCAGTTAGGTTTTTTAGCCGTTACTTAGGACCGAGGGTCTTGCACCACTGATCTCATGCGGGTATATAGGATACGTTCAAACAGATGATTCCGGTATTACACCCGGGGCTGCAACACGAAATGCAAGTTTAGGCGAACCAAGCAGCAAGATTCCGTCAACTCTATTAGAGCAAAAAAAAAAGATGAAATCTTTCCCAATTGAAAGCTTTGAAATCGCAGTGAATTCACTTCGAGGAACCCGAAGAAGGCCTTTCTTCAACATTAGCTCCTCAACCCGGGAATTTGTCTTTCCTAAATGACTTGACTTTGCCTGATCATGCAGAAGAATCTCTATCAACTACATATATCATCTTATCCGTTGTCATTGACTGCTGCCACTCCGCGATCCGAGGGAGGGGAAGTGATGAATCAAGCTAGGCCAGTCCCTCTAAGAAAGGATCGGAAACAATTACCGACCTACGATTGGCTTTCGAAAGCTCTTCTTTCTTTCCCCGGCATAGATATAGATCGGATGGGGAAGTAGGCATTTCTAGGATTCTCTTTGGTTGCACGCCTTAGCTTAGTTCTTCCTGCCATGCCAATTCGCTTGAAAACCCAAGAAAGAGTATCGTATCGACCGACCAATAAATTACTTATTATAATTATAAGTTGCCTTGACTTCTTTGATTTGGATTCGGCCGGAAGACTGAACCTTGAAAAGCGATCAGATTGAATCTGGTCAGACAACAGGACAGTAGTTGTGGATTGAATCTCTTTATTCTTCAGGTAATCGCCTAGCCTAGCTTTCTAGAACTAGAACATTTCCCAACCCTTCAATTGGATTTTCTTCTTTCGCCTAAAACAAGTTATCAAAATTCGTTTCCTCGCTTAGAACGTGACCTTACTTATATATAGGAATAATTTGTTCGTACTGTACCTCAAACTCCATTGGAACTGAAACGGAGCCTAGCTTGCCTTTGAGCATGGTCTTCCTTGACTAGAACAACACCCATGGGCTTATTCATCTACAGCACTGAAGAAGTCGTTTCATCCGGCAAGTTATCTTTGTTAGATAGATATATGGATTCCATGTTATATATTGATTAAGTTTAGTCAGGCAAGCTAGATTGAGTCAAGGCTGGTTCCGTAGTGGGACTCATTCGATCTATTCTTTCAGGTGGGTTGCGTATATAACAAAAGAAGGTGTTGAAAACGAAAGGAGAAATTGCTTAGCTTTGCTTCCTGGTATGGGCTTGCTTCCTAGTCAAATATGCCCTCTCCGGTAAAAGACTAAGCCTATTCCCCTACACGTAAGTAATCTAGCGCCTATTCCCCTAAAGAAAGGGATTCAACGGCTCAAGGGCCGATCAGAAAAGCCCGTCAATCCACTTTCTCAAATCTCCTATTACACGAGTCTTAAAAGACATGATTGAAAACATTATTTTTTTTCATGCTTAAAACCTGCATTTCATTTCGTACCCGAGCCCATTTCTCTAGGAAGATCTAGTAAACGAAGGTCAGTACATCGGTACTACAAAGAGTGGTCCAATTTCCTTTCTTGGGTTAGAAGTTGGCCTTAGATTCCAGATGGAGTGGACCTCTTATCAGTTGCTTTTCTATCTAGCCCAAAAAGAAGGTCTTTCAAGCCGGTGTTTTGGCTTGTTTTCGGATTTGCTTTCCTGGCTCACTACTTCATCTTTCCTTGACTTCTCTACTGAGCTTTTCACTTACAGATACAGAAACTGAGCCCTTGGAAGGATCCGGACTAACCACCCTACTTCTACTTGACTTGAGTGCATTTCCCGATAGTCCCTAACCCTTGAGCATGGAATTTCCCTCTCATCCCTTCACTCCATCGTACCGACTAGAATACATATGAACTAAGGAGCTAACTCCGTTCGCGCCCGACGCACAGCTGGGCACTCACTCCCACTACTGAGACTTTCCACTACTGAAGTTGCTATCTATATTAGGCTCGTGAGCAAACTACCAAGTCCAATGAGCCTGAAAGACCTTCTTTTTTGCTTGTTTGAGAGCGGCTGTTCGCTTTCGCTTCTTTTGGTCAAGAAGCGGAGCAACCTGGGGCTATAGCTCTTTTCCTTCCCTTTCGGCTTCTGTGTAGCTCTAGAGCCACCTTAACTTGATCCCAAGGATCAAGAAAGCAGTGTGCGAAAGAAAAAGAAGGTATATGGGTCGGCAGAGATGGTATATTACAAAAATAGGAGCAGAGGAGAAGCAAGAAAGCTGAGTTAGCGAGAGGGTCGTATGGCTTCGCTCTTCTCTCTTCTGCAGCCCTCTACGCTTAGCTTAGATGTGTCTTTCGGTCTGGTCCTACCGTTCCAAACAGGCCTTCCTTTATGCACCGATGGTTCCATGGCTCGGGTTGTCACGATTTACATCCACACCTAGGCGTCAAACCATTAACCCCATCTACACCCTCCATTCCGGCGGTCATCCCGACCATGGAATTGCATTTAGGAGTCGGTTGTGTGCTAAATTGGCACGAAAGCAGCCCTCTTTTGGTGAAGGAAGCTCCCCGGAGGACCACCTGGCCTGGCCCGCCTACGCTCGTCTGGAGCAAGAGCCCCGCTCTCCCTCGGCTCCTTTTCGACATAGGTTTTCAGATTGCCAAAGTTATCAGAAAGTATCCTCCAAAAGGATGAAGGTAGTTGTAAACGATGAAGGATCGTGTCAAGTGACTGGTAATTGGAGGTTTGGAACCGTTGAGGGACGATCGTAGAGTGGGAGCCCGCGCTGGACTAATGGAAAGTCAGGGATCACTTAGCTAAATACCCGAAAGGGGACTCAGTCCGGGTGGCGGACTTATTCTATGAAATCCGCGGGTTTCTCATCACTTTTGATTTTCTTTTTAGTAGGATGAGTAGACGAGGAGAGTTTTGAACCAGAGGTTTTGCTCTGCTGAGCCAGCAGGTAGCTGACGTGGAAGTGAAGTAGCGTGCGGAGGGCGCAGGGGCGCTTAGATGCAATGATTCGAAGCATTCTGCACCTATGGGACGTAAAATAACGTTTAATAGAGTAGAATCCGTCGTAACCCGGATACGGCGTGAGGTGGATGATGAGCACCGCCAGAAAGAAAATACCAGAGTGCAAGCTGTACGGTCTCCTAAATAATAAAAATCTCGGATCCGTAATAAAGCTGATAGAGGGTGATATGAGCCCTTCGAACACGGAGAGATTCGAGCGCTAACCTGGGGCAAGAGCAGTACGAGGGGGGTGGGGTGGATTTAGCCTGCTTGGTCGATCACTTCATGTGGTGATGGCAATCGGGAGAATCAAAGGTTTCGTAGTTAAAGGTAACACGGCCGCACCTCAAATCGTCGCCACCAAGGCCGCTTAAGAGCACGCCCGTGACACCGTCGCACTGGTCAATTCCTCCGGTAGTTTGACCGGTTATTTTTTGCTTTCTTAAGCTAAGGCAAGCATGCGCAGTATCGAGCGATCCTAGCCTGCAGGGCAGGGGTCAAGCCTCTGAACTAGCACTGCACTAGAAGGCTCGCCATCTACGGAGCGAGGAATAACCTTGTTTCAAAAGACATAATGAGAAGGGGCCCTAAGGGTTTTTCTAGCCATATCGAGTTGAGCCTACCCATCCCTCCTTTGAATTGAAGAGGTCATATTACCATGTACAATTCAAATCAAAACTTCCATTGAAGCAATCCCGAGATATTATCCTTTTGGCATAGTACACTGGTGTGACCATTTAGTTCATATTGATAGCCGGGGCTAACCCTCTCGAAGTCGAAGCATGTCTCAGAAAAAAAGGAAAAAAAGTTAGAGCGGGGAAAGGTTGGGCTATTCCAATCAGTATGGAAGTGGGCTCAAAAGGAGGATTTTACTGCCATGACATAGGCTTTCTACCTAAAAAAACCGAAATGAAAGATTGAATCGAGAAGGAAATGAACCTAATTCATATAGCTACTTGGTATGACTAGAGAGACCACTCCGACCCCTATAGCTCCCGGGGCTGACCTCAAAGATGAGACTCTCATCTCACTACTGTCTTCTATCTGATGAGAGCACATTCAATGGACGCCGCTATGGCAGAGCATAGCATTTGGGCAGGAAAAAACCTCCGGATCAATCTGAGCACGATCAGGCCATGGAAGACTCGGATCAAAGCATACCTCCAGATTCGGCGCAGTTAAGTCGAAAGCCTCAGATAGGGTCAGCTCATCATAAATTGTTTGGAGACACTTCTTTCGACAGGGGAAAGATTTGTTGCCACGGCTTCGAAATCTGCATCACCAGTTAACATCATCGGATCGGTTTCAGCTTCTTCGGCAGTCGGCATTCCCTTGGGAGACTTATACTACGTCAGAACCATAATTCGAAGCGAAAGGTTCGGACCACTCATCAGAGACTGGAACGGACCGGAACGGACTCTGATCGTAACAATTCGATACGCCAAAAAAACCTTTGACCGAGCTATTGACTACAACGACTACGACGACAGGGGGAGACTGAAGCCAGAAGGGCATGGGATTCATGCTCAGCAGATCTGTAAGGCTCGGATAGAGACCTTTCGGGAAAAGGACTTCACTTAGCCACCTTACCTTAGCCTGGGGCCTTGGAAGGATCTGGCCATAGCATAGTGAAAAGAGCTGGCCACCCCAGAGATATGGGAAGGAAGGCGGTGGGTAAGTAAAGCTTGGACAAGTACGCTACTAAATGAAAAGACCTGGAGTACTAAGATCTAGATCGAGACTAAGCTCCAAACCAAGGATCACTTAACTTTTATAATAAATATGGGCATCTTTCAACTACTGATATCTGTCTGTGTCAGCATCTCTTCCTGGCGAACTACCAAGTCGATCAGACCATTTATATTCTAGCTTTAGCTTAAGCGGATGAAACTGACCTTCAAGAAAGCCCCTTTTTCAGCCTTTGCCTGTGCTTCCAAAGCAGAGCTTGGAACTACGCCTCTGGGCCTTGGTCTATCCATTTCATAACCGATGTTGTAATTTCTATCCTGACGAGCATATCTTCCTTCCCCAGATTAGTCCAATCCTTATGCCCTTTCGCGAGCGATGTAATCGAGTACTTATGGTGGCAAGGGTCAGTCAGCACAGATGCCAGTCCAGCCGCCGTTGAAAAACCCGATGCTCATGAAAATGAAAGAAGGTTTGCTCCACCTATGTATGAAATCAGATTTTTCAGACTAAAACCAATGATCCCCCACTTTTCCCTCATCCCTCATATGAAGTGGAAATCTCCTCTGAATTACCCACCCAATTCGTACAAGTCTTCATCTTTTTAGATAGAAGGAAAATTTACCCTTGCGACTACTCTTTGAAAAATAAATTATGTTTAGATCTCTCCGCCAAGCTAGCTTCGAGAAATGTATGTTATAGGTTGGCAGACCGGGCAGGGAGAAGTGTTCACTGCTAGAGGTTCCATTCATCTCTTTCCCATCGCGATCTCTTAGTGTAGTGGTTCACTTCGTGCATCAATGTTTTTCTATCTCTATCTTCAATCTTCACTCTTCACTGCGAACATGCAGAGAACCTTCCCCTGCCGCCTACCTATCTTGTTGAGAAGAAGACCCCGGGTTGGACTTGGACCAGGAACTGATTTCTCTGATTCTCAGCTGACGGAACTGGTAAAAAGTGGGCTTTCACGCGAATTCGAATCTTTTTTCGAGAAGGCCGATCTGTAACTAAATAACCACGAGTTTACTTCTTTTTCAGTGTCCGGTGGTGGGCTGTCAACTCTCGTTTTCCTGGTCATACATATACTATAGAAGCAAAATCTTTCGGTATAAGAATGCCCGGCATATGATTCAACCAGCTGACTGAAAAATGTAGGATTCATCAAAGGATGAGGAGACTAGTGATCCAGCAATGACTCCAAGGAAAGAAGTTTAAACGAAAGACATGCAAAAACATCATTCATCTAGGTTGGATTTTTTCCACACGTAGTGGTACTTTATCGATCGAGGAGTTTTGGTATATTAGCAGCTTCACTTGTTCGTCTCCGCAAGCTGGGGTAGGGGAGAGGGCACAAGGCTTAGGTGCAAAATAAAATGGTAAATACTCCTAGTCGCAAGCCAACCGAGTTTCAGCGGCAAATACAAATGTGAAATCGATTGCCTCATTTTAGGAAGAAAGGCGTTCAGAGCCCTTGGATTTAGATCACGGTCTCGACGCTCATCATCTAAGTTGGTGCAAAATTCGAGGCAAGAGAGGAGGGACGTTAAATCCCGGGACCATATGCAATAGTGGTGCAGAGACGTCACAGCTTTTTTAGATGAACCGATTCTAATAAGTATAGTGAAAATGAACGAATGGGTCGGGGACACGACTATGATTCTAGGGGGAGGGTTGGATAAGGAGTGCGACTAAAGACCGGACTCCCTTTCCAGGGCCTCTACGCACACGGATTGACTTCTTTCTTTCCCAAGTCATCACGTCTCCTCCACCTTAGCTGAAACTGCTAAGTGAGGCAGATACGGGACAGGAAGCAGGGCTATCTCGACTCGAGCCAGAGTGTTTTTGCTTTTATAATGCAATTAGGGGGCCACCTCCCACTCCCCCTTATGTCAGTTCTTTACCTTGCCCACTTTCATAATGCTTCGAAAGCGACTGACTACTCAAACTGCTCGAAACTTCCATTCCAGCTGAGATCGCTAGCAAGCAACTCTAACTATTGGACTATTCTATAGAATTCTTTAATTCATTTCTTCTCAAGTAGGACGCTAAAGCCCTTACTTCTCTATTGATCTGACCCTGCCCTTCCAAAAGAGCAATGCGTAGTCACATCTGTTGGATCAACCACCACCATATCGTATTAGGGATCAACAACCAGGTCACTCCGGGGAAGAAAAGGCACGGGAGCACCCCTTACTTAAATTCTCCCTAACTTGCATAGCGGCGTTCGACGGTATCTCATAATAACTTCTCACTGTGTCGAGGCGAAAGCAACAACTAACGATAACAAACAAGATTGAACTCATGTAGATCTACTTGCTTACTCCTTTCCTTTGAGACCTTCTTAGTGCCCTCTTTGACAAAGACTTCCACTGCGGGCACTGGCATTAGCTATTCGGGTCTGTCTCGTTATCAATTTAAAAAGGGAGATCGACCAGGATTTGGTTCAGAGCTTTAGGGAGTCATTCAGCCCATTTGACTGACGAGGTCTTATTAAACTAAAGTAGTCTCTGTTGTGCTCTTTCCACTCTTATCTTAAGTAGACAGCACACGTAACCAACCACCTGGTGGGAGACAGGAGCAGCAAAGCGAACGGAGTCAGGCCCAACCACTTCACCAGTCCGGAGTAGAGCAGCACTGCCCTAGGCCGTCCGAAGCAGTACCGTTAGCCTGATGCTATGGTCTCGGGGCAACAAGACAATCCCAACCACGCCTGAAGCTAAGTGCCCCTCCTGACCACAGATGCATATGTGAGGAAGAGGAGAGCCTAAGCGTACAGGCGAGAACTAAAGACCAGCACTGAACTCGAAGAACCCTCATCACTACGGTCCCTTCGCCTGCGGCACAGACCTCTACTTACTTGCTTGTTGCTTGCCTTCTGGTTCATAATATCTTTATGCCTTCTTTTCTGGGAACCGGACGCCTTTCGCTTGATTTCCTTCCGTCTTGTTCCGTTCTGTTACCCCCGTTTGCTACTATCTCACTACGCCTTGCACTTGAAGCAGCGGCTTAGTGCGTTTAATGCTTTCCACATCTAGATTGGTTTGCTCCTCTGTTAGCAAGTTCCGTCCTCTCTGATTGCTTTCTTCAAAGAGAAGACTTCGTCTTCCGAAGGTATTACCTTTACTCCCTTCCCCTTATAGCATCAGCATCCCTAGCCCGGGCCCATTAATCGATAGGTCCTCTATCCTAGCCGGAGTTTGCGTAGTAGTTTTCTTGCTCCGTAGTTTCTAGGTGTAGGACGGCTTCTTGACTCTATTTTGATGTTTACTAAATACAGGGATTTCCCTTATGCGGAGTTCCATAACGACTTTGTATTCTAAGGTTGGTTGGGGTTGGTGGGGTCAGTTCGACTCCGCTCTTTCTTCTAGTTATCGATAGGACAACCCTAAAGGTTGTTAATCGGGATCGGGGGGGAAAGCATCCTTGGGGCTGTATGCATTTGCCGTAGGTTCTTAGTCTTTTCTTTAGAAAGGGGTGTCCCTTCCTTTGGGTGATTATAGCTGTCTTATACGAAACATTCAAAAACAACGAACGTCTTTTTTTTTTCTTTTTGGGTTGCCGTTCTCAACCCATGTCCCATCCATATGAACCCGACGCTTCCTCTTCTCCCCGAGCGTCCCATGGCCCATATGATGAGCCCGAAGCTTACTTCTGAACTACCCGATTCTTCACTCCCTTCAATGAATAATTATTCTCCGTGGCTTGGCTCCGTTCAATGCCTCATTTCATTAAAGTGAAGCAAGATCGGATTGCACTTATGGAACTTGCAGTTCTATGAGACTAAAAGTATGCCAATTTTACGGTGTTTTTCCACTAATAGTCTGGAGATGCCTTGCCTTGTCCGTAACATTATCTATCCCCCACAAGTAAGAGTAAGGCAGACGCCGCCCTCGTAGCGCCGAGACGCTATGCCAGAAGACCATTCATTTGAAGTTACGGGGTCACCCTCTAAGGAAGAACATTCACCTCACAAGGCAAGGATCACCTAACATTAGGAAGTGCTCGTCGCTTGGGACTAGACACTTGAATGCATGCTCATCTTTCTCGCCTTAGCGCTGGGTATCGTTGTTCGTAATTGCAGACTGATATGACTGGTCTGGGCGGGGACTCCTTCAGTTCTCACTCCTCACTACAGAATTATGAAACCAGACGAGCCAGCCGGAAAGGATGACTTATCTTGTTAACCACGAGATAGGCGTAAGAGTACCACCCCTCCTCTTGTCCTCCGGGCAGCCGTATTTCACTTCATTGATTCCGAACTAGTATGTGGGTGGGACTGAAGTGAAGCAATTGTAGCAGCTCCAGAACCCACCCGTAGGCAGATATGTTTGTAAGTAGCTCGTGCAATAAAGAACTAAGAACCTAACAGAGTCAAAGCTACCTACCTCCTAGAGGACATGGTCTCGGAGCTCGCTAAGTACCAGTACGCACCCACAATACGAACTACAGAAACAATAGAAGTACAGTTACATCATGCGGGAGAGGGAAAAGTTACATCATCAAAGCAGACATGAAGAACTGGATTTCAAGAGGAAGTTTGGGGAATTCAGACCAACCAACAACCCTTATTACGAAAGAGCTGCGCATTTTACGAGGGGTTCCATGACTAGCAGAAAGGGAACTGAACCAGGCCTAGGAACCGGACTTGGGACGTTTATGTCGGGCAAGCAACAGACGCTCAGAGGGGTTTCAATACACAGCAGGACCTGCGCTCAAACCCCAAAATCCACGAAATACGGGGGTTGATGAATTGAAACAAGTTTCCAACCAGCGCTACGAATGGAATTAGGGTTTCTTAGAATTCCACCTATATAGATGGACAGCGGAAAGTCCTTGTTGCTGATTTGGTGTAGTGCAAGGTGGTGTTCTGTTCTGTAGTGAAAGGTGGAGTTGATGAACGGTGCCCCGCGAGTGCCCTGACGGAACGAAACTGAATCTAAATCTGCCTCGGCATGATGGCATTGTCTTTGTTTGGCTCGCTGTGCCTCCCTCTGCCATAGCAGCATTCAACCATCTATGAAAGATGTTCTGTTCGGCTGGAGAAAGACGTCTACCTCAACTACAAGTACAGTAAAGACTTGAAGCTGATAGTAAGAATGCTTTCAATTCGTCTCAGGGGCAGATCCATTCCTAGGATTAGCAAGCACGGATTCAAGAATCAGTTTATGCTCGTACGGCTTAGTTCCATCTTTCCGCGAACTGTTCGAGTGGTCAAGGCAGCCCGCGCATCAAGACAGCAGATAGGACGGACTTCAAGCTAAAGACATGGTCTTCATTCCTTCACTTTGAGTCAAATCAGCCCGCACACCAATCTATTCTTGCTCAACCTTACTTTCTCTATTTTTGCTCAAGAAGGGGTCAAACTCCCTCATATCTTTGTTTAGGCGGAATCCGAAGAATCGGACCCGGATTCAGGTTTGTAGGAAAGCTATCGGTACTCGCTATCTTGAGGAAGGAATGGTGGGAATGGATTGATCGGGAAGCGTGGGTCCTACTGGCACTACCGTCTCCATCTTGAAGGGAGCTTGACTTAGGCATGTTTCTATTATAGATGTATTACTTCTGTTCTCGCATCTGTACGTGTTCCAAGAAGTAAAGTGAAGGCATTCCCCGGTGGGAGTGATGTTCCGCTATTGCCTTCTGGACCTAGAACACATCAAGTAGAAACACGAGAAGGCTGGAACTCATTGTCTGGGACAATACTCTGAGTAGGAACAGCAGGCAATGACGGAACTTGTGTGATAGACAAAGGAACTACGGACTAATGTAAGAATACTACAAGCAGGAAGCTAATCAAAAAGTTTAATCAATGGATCCAAATCCAGTTCTTTATGATGCCAGTGAACGGGGTGGGAGGCTCGGCACGAGATCGACTGTACAGCAATGTGTTGTTTCTGAGGCGATACGGTAGTGAGCGAGACTGCCCGAGGTCCATCTGTACTACTTGACCTGGACAACCTGAGGCTGACCTTTCCTGGACCACCAGCTCTAAAGTAAAGGAGCATCTCCCACTTTCGGAACAACGGGATATATATATAGAGGAGATCGAACAAAGTAGGAACACTTTACAACACCAAAAAAGGACGACGCTTTGTTTTTGTTGGCGAAAGGCCATGGTCTTTCTTGTCCACTGAAGTGCTAAGCGCCTCGTTCCAGGGCATTCTACTCTATCTCCGAAAACCACGTTTGACTTGCATGTGTTAAGCCGTTGTCTTGAACGCCACGCTTGGATAACTTGGCTTGTTAGCTAGTAGCCCGAACGCTTAGTAGCTTATTACTTTCATATCGTTCCGCAACGAGCTGCTGTCGCTCACGGTTGCTATGGTACACTCAGATAATAAGAAAAGTTGTACCCCATGTTCTTGCTAATGCGCCTTGGTGCAGACCCAAACAAAGTAGGTCAGTTGAGGTCTTTCTTTAACGGAGATCTTCCCGTAGTAGTTGCTATGGGGACTACTTTACAACCAAGACACATAAATAGAAGCAGAACCACTCCGCAAGGTGACTAATAAAAGGGCTCTGGAATCGCATCCTCTTAGTGTAGACGTTGCTTACTTTGTATACTAACCGAGACGTGTAATCTGCACTCCTCGAAAACGAGAACACGTACGTCTTCCCTGTCATTGTCTTGTTGTGTTAGGGTTGAACGAACATACTTTTATATGCCTCTGCATGGTCGATAGTGCGCTCCCTCTCTCTCAGCTAAGGAAAGAGATCGATAGATAGAGAATTCACGCTTGTACTTCCTTCGCCCGAGACCTTCGCAACAACCTGAGCTATGGTTGCGACCCCGACAGACTGAAACAGCTTCAAGCGAATGATCTTTCCTAACCTTTGAACATTGAATTTACTTCTAGTACCAGAACCAGAAAGTAAATAAAGATAGATTTGGGCTGACTTGCTTATCGATCTCCCTTTTTCGGAGCAAGAAAAGAATGTCGTTCCAGGGCTGATTATGAACATTTCCTAGAAAGGGTTGCTCGAGGGGGCTCTTCTTCTTACGTCTGGTAATAGGCTTTAGCTGTGGGAAAGCAGAGCGGTGGCTCTCCTCTTGCTAGTGCTAGGTTTATACCAAGCAAGGACAGGTGGATTCGATGGAAGCTTGCTACCGTTTACTTTCTTCCGCCTGGAATGACTTCCCGAATGAAAGGTGCGCTTTCCTATCCCCATGACTGAGACAGGTGAGCGTAACTATGACAAGTTTGGAAGCCCTTCCTCTTTCTCTTTGGCTCGCATACCTATCTATGCTCAGCACTAACTTGACTTTATGATCAGAAACTTTATAGCTAATGGGACTGGGCATGATTATCTTTTATCTAAAAAATCTCTCAACCTCCCGCCCAAACAAAGGCCTTTTCTTTTGCGCGACCCTTGCCTCTAGCGCTGTGCGTTAAAGCGGCCCTTCTTTATCTTCGTATTTGGAATTGGAATCTACTTAACAATCTTCGGCTTGAAAAGCCTTGTTCCACAATCTCGGATCAATGCTATCTTCTGTTAGAAATGCATAGGGTCCCCCCATACTTAAACAGTGCAAATTAACCTCGATGAAACTTCCTCCTATGCCTTATCGGGCGAACCCGTGGGTTATGTTTTGGTGTCAACTTCAAAAAATGCTTATGATGGCTTGTTTTCCATCAATTGCTGTTTTTCTGGGTGTAGATGGGGATGCCGGGGCCGAGGACATGGACTCGTAAATTGACCCTTAGAGTGCTTGACCCGTGACCTGTCTTGTTGCTCCCTGGGCAAACAGAGACTAGATGTTTTCCCAGAAATCGGTAAATTCAGCCTTGTTAGTGCTCTATTCAACCGGCTTTCTTTAGTCGTCCAGGTCTGATCTCACATCAACTCAGCAGAAAGCTAGATTAGAAACTTCGGAGTGGCAAGCAGCTTCAGAGTGGCAAGTATCGGAAAGAAGGGCCCCATGGCATAATAATCAGGCATTAGAGTCGGCTCTCAGCCGGTCTCTTTGGTTGGTGTCTTGTCCTTCACACGATGAGTCAGTGTCTCCCAAGGCAGCGACAGAAGCGTAACGAGTGGTCCTCTGAACTAAACCAGATATACGATGTCTGCTAACCTTCCAGTTATAGGCATACCTATTGCCTGATCAGGTGCATTTCACGCTTCTACGATTGAGTACGAAACTTATTCACCTGATCGTGTTTCGAATTACGCCCTTCAAGGCACTCATCACTCTTCGAGCACGGCCGTATTTACTTGTTTCGGGAATAGCAGCATCGGCTTGAGAATTCTCTTATTTCTTTCCCGGGCCAACCTTAGAAAACAAGATCCCCTCATCTGCTTCATCTGTGTCGGCTTCAAAAGACTCAATATCGTCAGCTTAGGCGGACTTTTCTTATCTAGCAGTTCCTGAGTCTCTGCCCTTTAAATAATAGTTAGTTTGGGCCTATGTTGAAAAGTAAGGACCAGTGACATATACTGTCTTTCTTTCAGCAGCGGATCTTCCAGACCTGTTCCAAAGCTAGCTTATCTTTTATTTGCTTTGACCGCCCAGGCAATCGGTCTAACTAAGGCCGTGTCAGGGTCACAACGGATGGGATGATAACTATGATATTTCTTTCTTGGTTCCCCTAACATAATAGCCTTCCTAGCAATCAACATCTCGGCTTGCCGGGGCCGATGCTTCTATTCTAACACCCATCTCCCATATCGGAGGAAAGGTCCCTATTCTTCTTTTTTTTTTCTTTCTTAGGCATATATATGGCTTTCCTCCTGCGGGATGAGAGGAGGCTTGCTTGTTCGCTCACCTCAGCTATATAGCTCTCTTATAGCTATACTTCTAATGAAAATATCCGGTTCAGTTAGCTAGATGATTGATTAGTGAGGTGCAATCGTGAGGTCTTTCCAATAAAAGATCGGATGCTGGATTCCGAAAGGAAGATAATGGGATGTCGGGCTCATACCTCTGCTAAAGAACTGCTCTTCGATCCCGATCTGCTGCCTTCGCACAACCGGCACAGGGTATTCATAGCTGCTGGCCTCGACCGGTCCACTAGAATGGTTGGAGCAACTGGAGCTAATACTATCCCTAGAAGCTGATCTTGGTTGTTGGCCCGGCCCGATCTCAATCCCAAACTGCCCCTGGCTTGGCCCCACTTCTGGGACGGATTCCACTCGATCTGACTCTGGAAATGAATCTGTCACTGGGTCTTGTCTCTGTACGAGCCTATATCCAGGTGGGCCTAGCAATGGAGTTTCCCTGGTAAACAAACAGCAACATGAGCTCTGACCGACCAAGAGAAGCTTCTGTTGATCCCGTAGATTACGACCTTGAACCAGTCCCCCCTTTACGTAATAGGGCAGCACCAGGCTAGGCTCGACTTGAACCACCGGGCTTACCCATTCATTTTTTTAGTAGATCATGCCTCCGTAGTTTTTGGTATTTAAGCCTTCCATTTATCTGCAACTTCTGGAACGGATGGCACTTTTCCCTCTCAAACTGGACTAGAATCAAGGAGGGTCGGCCCGGCCTGTGATCGTAGCCCGATAGCTATTCCTGCCCCAACTTAACCAATGAGGGTCCGGTAGTGCGGGGTAAGAAAGAACAGAAGGCGACTAACAAATCTCTCTTTGAAACCAGATGCCCGCAGATGTTTGATTCGTAGGGCGGGGAAAGAGCCGGCTAATAAGAAAGAGTCTAGTTACAGCGCATGAGAATCAGTGGATTCCTCTAACGAACTGCTTCCCTTTAGGAGTACTTGCTTTTCCGCATGGAAAGCTTTGCTAACCAACCTCGCTTATATAAAATTCTTATAATGTGCGACTGGGGCGTAGAATTCGTTTCATTCATTGACTCAGATTCTAGTTTTTTTGTTTTCTTCGATCGATTAAAGATCTTCTTTCTCTAGTCGAGGTAAACTAACTTGCGCACGGAAGAAGAACAGATTTGATTGTCCACTTTCTACTTACGAGATTTCTTTGATTCAAGGTAAGCTAACATGGCTGTCTTAGGCAAAGGGAAGCGGTGTCAAAATACCCAAGAGTCCCTGAAAAGGAGCCAGCTACACCTTCCAGAGCTAAAAGAGAAGAACGAGAAAGGATTCAGGCACTGGCACTCCATCGCTATCCATTTTCTTATCTTAGATAAGGAAGAAGCGGGCGGGACTGAGAAGCTTGTTCTATTCCTTAGTTATCTTGGGCATCTCACTTGATAAAGACAGTCAACTCGATTTGAGATCTCCACGGATCTTTTCGGGGGTGCAGCAACCATCAACGAACTAGGATGAAAAGGTAAGCCTTGTCTCCACTTGAAGACTGAACGCAAGCGCTAGAACAGCGGAAAGATTCACTCATGCGTGAAAGCGGGCATAAACTTATTCTTTTGCTTTTGCCTAATCAATCATCTATCTATCTCTCTTTTTTATTTGAAAAGAGTCAGTATGGAATACTGCCTTTGTAGGCTTTCTTCGGATAAACAACTGACTTACTGAAGATGGTGAGCAACTGACTTACTGCAAGCTGTTTGCAACCTCTTTTTTTGCTTATTTTCTTTTTTCAGTTGGTGTTCAGTTCTACTTTCCTTCGGTGCTCGCTGCTTTGAATCTGGAAATAGGAAAGAGTGCGAGTCACTATTTGACCACAAGAAAGCCATATCCCTAGCAAGGAGACTGGGTCTAGAACGAGGATTGAGGCTTTAAGGGCAGCTGCAGGCCCGCGGGGGAAAAAATAAATACATAATGTAACAGAAACTTAAAAAACACCTGATTGCGCCGGCTTTACCTAACCCGACTTTACCTAACCAGGGCTTCGGCGGCGCAACAGGGGTTACAGGAGAGGGACACATCGGTTGCGGAGAATGAGTTGGAATTGGAATGGTCAGCGGCAGAAAGAGAAAGGGGCGGTGACAAGTCAGTTGTTTGCTAGCCAAGTCAGTTGTTTGCTGGAGCACGTTAGTCGAGGTAGTTAGTAGGCAAGGAAGCTAGCCAAAATTAGTTAAAGTCTCCCGTTGGGAATGGAAGGAGGTTCAGAGAGGGTTCATTAAATAAATAGAAACCCTAAATTGAAACCCCAGAAACGCAAGCGGAGCAAGAGGACGAACGACGACCCCCCAAAGAGGATAAAATAATATCATGACAACCAAGGTAACGAACAACCAGAGCTGCACTGGGACAACAAAGCAGAGTTCAGATTCAAGTAGGTTCCGTGAGAGATGGAAGAGCAGTGACGCATTCCTGGTAAGAAAGATCTAACTTCTACTAATCAGGTTGTTTCCCCTGCTCGCCAGTTGTCCCCTTTCAGGTTTTTTCGGGCGTTTTTTAGGAACAGAAGGAAACGCCATTGGGATCGTTCTCTTTTCCCTGGGACTCCTAGTCTCTACTTTTCTTTTTAGAAGGTGGATCCTGTTATCCAGAAAACATTTTATAACTTCTATTCATTATAGAAGGATTGCTCTTCTAATCTATCTAATTGTATACACCCTAATTCTTCTTGTGTGCCGCCTTTCGATCTATCCTTGTTTCATGGGACTCGTTGTTCTCCACATGGCAGATGACTCTGTTGTATCCTCATCTTCAGAAAGTTCCTTCGAGCTGCAGGTTCTTTTAGAGCCGTGGCCGGACGAGCCGGGGCAGGTGCAACGGAATCTAAGCCAAGAAAGCTCATTCCGCCAAAGGGTGCTTGCTTTCGGGAAGGGGGACGAGGAGTCGCCTTTTCTTATGGGGAAAACGTCTTTCGCTTTCTTTCAGGAAGTGGAAGAACATCTCAAAAGCGCATCGACTCAAAAAGAATACAACCGGATCCTCGATTTTGAGAACCGAGATCTCCGGATCCGGGAGCTGAAAC